CTAACCGGGGTTCGCGGTGGTGGAGGAACCGGATCGGAAAAAAGAGGGATTCTAGTTGTCAGATATCTAATGAAACCATAGCTGGAATTGAGATCTCATTCAAAGAGAAAGATAGCAAATATCTGGAGTTTCATTTTTTATCCTATACGGATGATCCGATCCGCAAGGACCATGATTGGGAATTGTTTGATCGTCTTTCTCCGAGGAAGAAACGAAACATAATCAACTTGAATTCGGGACAGCTATTCGAAATCTTAGGGAAAGACTTGATTTCTTATCTCATGTCTGCTTTTCGTGAAAAAAGACCAATTGAGGGGGAGAGTTTCTTCAAACAACAAGGAGCTGGGGCAACTATGCAATCCAATGATATTGAGCATGTTTCCCATCTCTTCTCGAGAAACAAGTGGGGTATTTCTTTGCAAAATTGTGCTCAATTTCATATGTGGCAATTCCGCCAAGATCTCTTCGTTAGTTGGGGGAAGAATCAGCACGAATCGGATTTTTTGAGGAACGTCTCGAGAGAGAATTGGATTTGGTTAGACAATGTGTGGTTGGTAAACAAGGATCGGTTTTTTAGCAAGGTACGGAATGTATTGTCAAATATTCAATATGATTCCACAAGATCTATTTTCGTTCAAGTAACGGATTCTAGCCAATGGAAAGGATCTTCTTCTGATCAATCCAGAGATCATTTCGATTCCGTTAGAAATGAGGATTCAGAATATCACACATTGATCGATCAAACAGAGATTCAGCAACTAAAAGAGAGATCGATTCTTTGGGATCCTTCCTTTCTTCAAATGGAACGAACAGAGATAGAATCAGATCGATTCCCGAAATGCCTTTTTGGATCTTCCTCCATGTCCTGGCTATTCACGGAACCTGAGAAGCGGATGAATAATCATCTGCTTCCGGAAGAAATCGAAGAATTTCTTGGGAATCCTACAAGATCAATTCGTTCTTTTTTCTCTGACAGATGGTCAGAACTTCATCTGGGTTCGAATCCTACTGAGAGGTCCACTAGAGATCAGAAATTGTTGAAGAAAAAACAAGATGTTTCTTTTGTCCCTTCCAGGCGAGCGGAAAATAAAGAAATGGTTGATATATTCAAGATAATTACGTATTTACAAAATACCGTCTCAATTCATCCTTCGGAACCATATCACATCCCGGATCTGGTTCCAAAGGATGAACCGGATATGGACAGTTCCAATAAGATTTCATTCTTGAACAAAAATCCATTTTTTGATTTCTTTCATCTATTCCATGACCGGAACAAAGGGGGATACGCGTTACGCCACGATTTTTTTGAATCAGAAGAGAAATTCCCAGAAATGGCGGATCTATTCACTCTATCAATAACCGAGCCGGATCTGGTGTATCATAGGGTATTTGCCTTTTCTATTGATTCCTACGGGTTGGATCAAAAAAAATTATTGAATGAGGTATTCAACTCCAGAGATGAATCGAAAAAGAAATCCTTATTGGTTCTACCTCCTCTTTTTTATGAGGAGAATGAATCTTTTTCTCGAAGGATCATAAAAAAATCGGTCCGGATCTACTGCGGGAATGATTTGGAAGATCCCAAACTAAAAACAGCGGTATTTGCTAGCAACAACATAATGGAGGCAGTCAATCAATATAGATTGATCCGAAATCTGATTCAAATCCAATATAGCACCTATGGGTACATAAGAAATGTATCGAATCGATTCTTTTTAATGAATAGATCCGATCGTAACTTCGAATATGGAATTCAAAGGGATCAAATAGGAAATGATACTCTGAATCATATAACTATAATGAAATATATGATCAACCAACATTTATCAAATTTGAAAAAGAGTCAGAAGAAATGGTTTGATCCTCTTATTTCTCGAACTGAGAGATCCATGAATCGGGATCCTGATGCATATAGATACAAATGGTCCAATGGGAGCAAGAATTTCCAGGAACATTTGGAACATTTCGTTTCTGAACAGAAGAATCCTTTTCAAGTAGTGCAAGTAGTGTTCGATCGATTACGTATTAATCAATATTCGATTGATTGGTCCGAGGCTATCGACAAAGAAGATTTGTCTAAGACACTTCGTTTCTTTTTGTCCAAGTCACTTCTCTTTTTGTCCAAGTCACTTCCCTTTTTGTCCAAGTTACTTCCCTTTTTCTTTGTGAGTATCGGGAATATCCCCATTCATAGGTCCGAGATCCACATCTATGAATTGAAAGGTCCGAATGATCAACTCTGCAATCAGTTGTTAGAATCCATAGGTGTTCAAATCGTTCATTTGAAGAAATTGAAACCCTTCTTATTGGATGATCATGATACTTCCCAAAGACCGAAATTCTTGATCAATGGAGGAACAATATTACCATTTTTGTTCAAAAAGATACCAAAGCGGATGATTGACTCATTCCATACTAGAAAGAATCGCAGGAAATCCTTTGATAACACGGATTCCTATTTCTCAATGAGATCCCACGATCGAGACAATTGGCTGAATCCCGTGAAACCATTTCATAGAAGTTCATTGATATCTTCTTTTTATAAAGCAAATCGACTTCGATTCTTGAATGATTCACATCACTTCTGGTTCTATTGTAACAAAGGATTCCCCTTTGATGTGGAAAAGACCCGTATCAATAATTATGATCTTACATATGGACAATTCCTCAATATCTTGTCCATTCGCAACAAAATATTTTCTTTGCGCGTTGGTAAAAAAAAATATCTTTTTTTGGAGAGAGAGACTATTTCACCAATGGAGTCACAGGTATCTGACATCTTCATACCTAATGATTTCCCACAAAGTGGTGATGAAACGTATAACTTGTACAAATTGTACAAATCTTTATTACATTTTCAAATTCGATCCGATCCATTCGTTCGTAGAGCTATTTACTCGATCGCAGACATTTCTGCAACACCTCTAACAGAGGAACAAATAGTCAATTTGGAAAGAACTTCTTGTCAGCCTCTTTCAGATATGAATCTATCTGATTCAGAAGGGAATAACTTGCATCAGTATCTCAGTTTCAATTCAAACATGGGTTTGATTCACACTCCATGTTCTGAGAAGTATTTACCATCCGGAAAGAGGAAAAAACGGAGTCTTTGTCTAAAGAAATGCGTTGAGAAAGGGCAGATGTATAGAACCTTTCAACGAGATAGTGCTTTTTCAAATCTCTCAAAATGGAATCTGTTACAAACATATATGCCATGGTTCCTTACTTCGATAGGGTGCAAATATCTCAATTTCACCCTTTTAGATACTCTTTCAGACCCATTGCCGATACTAAGTAGCAGTCAAAAATTTGTATCCATTTTTCATGATATGATGCATGGATCAGATATATCACGGTCAATTCCTCAGAAGATTCTTACACAATGGACTCTGATAAGTGAGATTTCGAGTCAATGTTTACAGAATCTTCTTCTGCCCGAAGAAATGATTCATCGAAATAATGAGTCACCCGTTCCATTGATATGGGCACATCTGAGATCAACAAATGCTCGGGAGTTCCTCTATTCAATCTTTTTCCTTCTTCTTGTTGCTGGATATCTCGTTCGTATACATCTTCTCTTTGTTTCCCGAGCCTCTAGTGAGTTACAGACAGAGTTAGAAAAGATCAAATCTTTGATGATTCCATCATACATGATGGAATTTCGAAAACTTCTGGATAGGTATCCTACATCTGAACTGAATTCTTTCTGGTTAAAAAATCTCTTTCTAGTTGTTCTGGAACAATTAGGAGATTCTCTGGAAGAAATACGGGGTTCTGCTTCTGGTGGCAACATGCTATTGGGTGGTGGTCCCGCTTATGGGGTCAAATCAATACGTTCTAAGAATAAATATTGGAAGATCAATCTCATCGATCTTGTAAGTATCATACCAAATCCCATCAATCGAATCATTTTTTCGAGAAATACGAGACATCTAAGTCGTACAAGTAAAGAGATCTATTCATTGATAAGAAAAAGAAAAAACGTGAACGGTGATTGGATTGATGAGAAAATCGAATTCTGGGTCGCGAACAGTGATTCGATTGATGATGAAGAAAGAGAATTCTTGGTTCAGTTCTCCACCTTAACGACAGAAAAAGGGATTGATCAAATTCTATTGAGTCTGACTCATAGTGATCATTTATCAAAGAATGACTCTGGTTATCAAATGATTGAACAACCGGGATCAATTTCCTTACGATACTTAGTTGACATTCATCAAAAGGATCTAATGAATTATGAGTTCAATAGATCCTGTTTAGCAGAAAGACGGATATTCCTTGCTCATTATCAGACAATCACTTATTCACAAACCTCGTGTGGGGCTAATAGTTTTCATTCCCCATCTCCTCATGGAAAACCCTTTTCGCTCCGCTTAGCCCTATCCCCTTCTAGAGGTATTTTAGTGATAGGTTCTATAGGAACTGGACGATCCTGTTTGGTCAAATACCTAGCGACAAACTCCTATGTTCCTTTCATTACGGTATTTCCGAACAAGTTCCTGGACGACAAGCTTAAAGGTTATCTTATTGATGATATCGATATTGATGATAGTGACGATATTGATGATATCGATATTGATGATAGTGACGATATTGATGATAGTGACGATATTGATGATAGTGATGATGACCTTGATATTGATATGGAGCTGCTAACTATGACGAATGTGCTAACTATGTATATGACGCCGAAAATAGACCGATTTGAGATCACCCTTCAATTCGAATTAGCAAAAGCAATGTCTCCTTGCATAATATGGATTCCAAACATTCATGATCTGCATGTGAATGAGTCGAATTACTTATCCCTCGGTCTATTAGAGAACTATCTCTCCAGTGAAAGATGTTCCACTGGAAAGATTCTTGTTATTGCTTCGACTCATATTCCCCAAAAAGTGGATCCCGCTCTAATAGCTCCGAATAAATTAAATACATGCATTAAGATACGAAGGCTTCTTCTTCCACAACAACGAAAGCACTTTTTCATTCTTTCATAT